GGATCTCCTGTTCTTCCATCAAATATTCTGCTTTTTCCCGGATATTCGGGTTCAAATACCCATGGATTTTTTGTTTGCTTACTGGCTTCATATAATTCAGAAAAAACAAGTTTTCTTGAGGCCTCTTGCTCATATCTCTCATCAAAGGGTGCTATTCTATAATGTCTCTTTAACAGGTACCCCGCTAACCCGAGTGAACATTCAAATATCTGTCCCACATTCATTCGTGAGGGGACTCCCAATGGGTTGAATACCATATCAACGGGCGTTCCATCTTGCAAATAGGGCATATCTTGTCTAGACAAAATTTTAGAAATTATACCTTTATTCCCATGTCTTCCAGCTACTTTATCCCCCACTTTGATTTCACGTTTATGTAAAATATATACACGAATCCTTTCTTGATTATAATTGGAACCCCCCTTTCTACGGATCCATCTCACATCAATAACTCGGCCCCTTACACCTATAGGTAGTCTTAGCGAAGTTTCTTTTGAAGTGGATACCTGAATGCCAAGTATAGCTCGTAATAATCTATCCTCTGGGGCATATGATGATTCATTCGCTGTCTGAGGTGTTAATTTACCTACTAAGATATCACCTGTTTCTATCCAAGATCCCAGCATAACAATTCCATTTCTGTCTAAATTTCGGAGTAAATGAGCCTCTAAATGCGGAATCTCCTTAGTTATTCTTTCAGGACCTTGGCTTGTTACATGAGTCTGAATTTCATATTTCCGGATGTGAAAAGAAGTATAAATATCTTCATAAATCAGACGTTCACTAATTAGTACTGCGTCTTCAAAATTGTAACCTTCCCATGGCATATAAGCTACTAATACATTTTTTCCTAAAGCGAGTTCCCCACCAGCTGTGGCCGCACCGCCCGCTAGAATTTGTCCCTTTTTAATATATTTACCCCGCCGAACCTGAGTTTTTTGATGCATACAAGTATTCTTGTTGGAACGTTGATACATAACTAATGGAATGCTTAGAGTATCCCCATTACTTGAGAAAACAATCTTGTGAGTATCAGTATAAATGATTTTTCCCTTGTGTTCGGCTATAGCTGAAATACCCGAATCTAGAGCCGTTTGGCCTTCCAACCCAGTTCCAACAATGCACTTTTCGGAACGAGAAAGGGGAACTGCTTGGCGCTGCATATTAGAACTCATTAAAGCTCGATTCGCATCATTATGCTCGATAAAAGGAATGAGGGAAGCTCCAATAGAAAAATATTGGAAAGGAAAAATGCTTCTAAGATGAATCTCTTCCCATGCAATAGTCAGGAATTCTTGACGATATCGAGCCGGAACAACCTGTTGTTCTTGAATACCCCGATTCAGGGCCAAAGAATTTCCTGCTGCTACCATATAATATTCATCTCTATTTGGTGATAAATAAACCATCTGTGCCTCTTCCTCTTTTGATCTCTCAGATAATTCATAAAAAGGACTCTCTATAGATCCCCAATAACCAACCTTAACATGAGTAGCTAATGATCCAATAAGTCCAACATTGATTCCTTCGGACGTGTCAATTGGGCAAATACGTCCATAGTGACTCGGGTGGATATCTCGTATCCGAAAACTAGCAGTTCGCCCCGTCAATCCCCCAGGACCCAAATAACTCCATTTTCGCCCATGAACAATTTGTGTCAACGGATTAGTTCGATCCAAAACTTGAGATAAAGGGTGTAGGCCAAAAAACGATTCATAAGTAGTTGTTAATGAAGTTGAAGTTACCAAATTTTGAGGAGTCGGTATCAATTTATGCCTGATTGCTCCACATATAGTTCCTCGAACCGCATTTTCTAAACGAACAAGAGCCAATCCGAATTGATCCTGTAATAGATCTGCGACAGAACGAATACGTTTATTTTTCAAGTGATTCATATCGTCAAGTATACCCATTCCAAATTTCATTTCAATCAAATGATCCACAGCAGCCAATAGATCTTGTGGTAACAAAAATGTATTGTTTTGGGGTATATCAAGATTCAGTCTCCGGTTTATATTTCGTCGACCAATCTTTCCTAATTCACATCTTTGGTAAAAAAATTTCTTTTGTAATTCCTTGCATAAGGACTCAGAAAATACCGGATCTCCCCCTACCCCTACACAAGTAAATTGTTGATAAAACTCCAGAATAGCATTTTCTTTTGACCCAATCTTTTTTTTATCTTTTTCATTCGGGAAAGACAAGAAAATCTCAGGGTAACAAACATTATCTAGAATTTCTCTTATATTCGAACCCATAGCTGATGATAGAACTAGAATAGATATTTTTTGTTTTCTACTTACACGGGCCCATATCCTTGCTTTTCTGTCAATTTCTAATTCTGACCTTCCCCCCCAATCCGATATTATAGTACTGGTATAGACAGAAATTCCGTTATGTTCCAATTCTGAACGGTAGTAAATACCAGGACTTTGCAATATTTGGTTGATCACAATTCGGTATATTCCATTTACTATAGAGGTTCCAAAAGAATTCATTATAGGGATGTTCCCAATAAAAACTGTTTGTTCTTGCATATTTCTATCGGTTTTCCAAATTAAGACCGCGGGTACATATAATTCAGAAGAATATGTGAGTGATTCATATACAGCATCTCTTTCTTTTATCAAGGGCTCTACCAATTGATATGTTTCCACAAATAAATTAAATTCAATTTCTTGATCTCTATCTTCAATTTTTGGAAACTTATGAAATTCTTCCGCCAAGCCCTGATTAATGAACCTAAAAAATCCCTCAAATTGTATCTGACTAAATCCAGGTATTGTGGACATTCCTTCATTTCCATTCTGGAGCATCTTAATCTGAAGTTTCCTCTTTATTGAAAAAATCCCATTATTGGCTTAGCTCACTATTCATCGAACCATACCGATCGATCTAGCAATGATGGAATGGGTATTCTGTTTACTGAATCACATAAAATTTTAGCCAACTCTATCCATATATATCATACGTATGAACGGAAGCAAGACAGAGAAATGGAGGGCATTTTTTACGCAAGTTCGAATTTGAGCCAGGTACAAATAGAAAAAAATTCAAATTGATAAAGCATTCCTGGGAAAAAATTCTGTCACTTAGGTTGACGGAGTCTTTTATCGGTATCGGATAAGAAAATTGATCCAATTTCTACCCAATTCTTTTATTATGATATTACGATCAGGGTACAAAAAATAAAAAATAAATGAATTTGGGAATCAATCTGCTCTCTATGAATGAGATAAAAACAGAAGAATCAGGAATAGCATAGAGTTTAACTATTTTTAGCACAAACGCTCAAAAAGTAATTCGCAAATCTTTTTTGGTAGTAGAATTTATAAAATACAATTGAATTGCGTACGTAATACTCATAGGAGTAATCTTTAGGAAGTACATACCGGCACATGCCGATATAGCTATCCATATAGCGCATCTTTTCTCATAATTGAACTTGGTGCAACATAGGTCAAGTCGCACTCGATCAAAAATCATAATCATAATGTCTATTTTCTATTCATTCGGTATCCACGTATAAAAATTCCAGCTCTGTAGTTTACACTGTTCTGGGGTTTACATATACACATATAATATTATAATTAATATTAATATTTAGAATATAGAATATAATATTAGAATATATTTAGAATATAACATTAGAATATTCTAAATTATATAATTGATTATAATTGTAATTGATAATAATTAGTCGTAAATCAATTGGATTTTTCATCCATTAAAGGAATACAAATGGAATTTGGCGACATGGCCAAGTGGTAAGGCGGGGGACTGCAAATTCTTTATCCCCAGTTCAAATCTGGGTGTCGCCTGATCAACAAAAAAAGACTTGGAAGTTTTTAATCCTGCTGATCGAACTTGACAAATTCTTGCCCCGCAAAAGCATAGGCAAGGGACTAGGTCTGTCGATACTTGATTTTGAGAACCCGTAGGTCCTATAAAAGACTATCATCTTTTTTATAAAAATTTATAAAAATCTGGTTTCTGAGTGTGGCTCAAACAGATACCAATAAATCTGAAGCAATCCAATCTTATTAATGCATTGGTTTGGGCTATTCTGAATTGAACCAAATAAAAGAAATAATGATAATTCATTCTATTCTGGGCATCAGAACTATGAAAATAAGAAGTCGTAAATCTTGGTATCCAAGGATACCTAAGAGACACTCCATTTTGGTTCCTAAGGTTAAAGATGTGGAAAGAACTGAGCGAGGATACTTTGTATCCAAACTCAGGATAGGCTCTGAGTGCTCAGAAATGAAATCAAAATGGTTATTCTTCTTTTCTTATTTTTTTTTTTCTTCTATTTCATTACTATTTCATTATCTATCTTATATCATTATCCATCTTATATATCTTATATATATAATATTATATATATAATATAAATAATATAAATATAATATATAATAATAATATATAATAATATAATAATAATATATATTTAATATTTAATTTTATATTTTTTTTATTATTTTTATTATTTCCAATTCTTTAAATTTCAATAGAATCTATTGACTAAGAAATAAAGGACCTTTTTACGAGTGGATTCGTAAAATTGTTTCATCATAAGAATCCTATTTTGACTCTGCGCCATTGATTCCACTATAATTATGAATTAATAATGGAATAAATACTTCATTTCATAGAGATAAGGGACATTATTCACATGGATATAGTAAGTCTCGCTTGGGCTGCTTTAATGGTAGTGTTTACATTTTCTCTTTCACTTGTAGTATGGGGAAGGAGTGGGCTTTAGAGCTAGGAATATTAATATTACTAATTTAGTACTTTACTGAATAATATAATTCTATCAATTGTGATCGTTTTGCCAAAGCTGAAAAAAAAAAAAAATACCTTGACTTAGTTTAGTTTATCTATATTCGTTTAATTCTAAATATTAGTAAATATTAGAATTAGATAATTATATATTTTTTATATTATTATTTATTATTTTTATTATATTATATTATAAATTATAAATATTAAAA